GGAACGAGGAGAGGGCCCGGCAATCATACCACCGCGGTCGAAAAAGCGTGTTCCCTTCAGATAACACGCACCGTAGGCCATCCTCGGCCTTCTTCGTTTTCGATGAAAAACAAATCAAATCTCGATCTCCGAAAGCGTTTTCCTTCCCCCGCCGCATCTCCCTCCCTTCGTCGAGCCTTTCCTTTAATGGTTGGGGGAAGCATTCCCTTATCTGAACTTGGCGGGCATTCTTTCCAGCCTTATTCAAATAGGGGGTGGGTTTGGTTGGTTTGAACATAGGATAGGCTCAAACATGATTTGAAGATCCTAGCTACGCCATACGTTCAATACAAAATCTGGAAAGCTGCAGGGATGACAAAAAGAGGGCGCTTTCCTGTGTTGCACTGAAAAAAAAAAGAAACCTAAGAGAAGACGCTCTGATCTTAGGTTTCTTCCTCCCGCGCCCGCCGCCGCCCGGCCCGCGTTAGAAGGGAAGATTAGCAAAGCGAGAAAAGACAGAGGGAGGGGGAGCAGCATCTTATTCTCTTCGCGAGAACTTCCGGATCGGAGAAGCATTCGGAACGGGCTCCGCGTTCATTTCGTTGGCAGAAACGATCCAATCCATTCGGGGCTTCGGGGAACCCAAAAACGAAGTCTTTCGACTTGATTCATAGATAGAATCAATGATAGATATCTAAAAGATAGATGAACGAGATCTCTTTTTTTTTTTCTCTAAAGAGGAATAGAATAGACATCCCCTTATCTGTCTATGTATCCTTTATCATCTCCCGATTTTTTTTTAGAGAGAGATATAACGATCTAAAAAAAAATGGAGAGAGAAAGAGCAGATGGATCCTATCCCCTATATCGAACACTAAATCCTATCTATTGATAGAAAGATCTTCGTCAATCAAATACCGGACTTTGCCTTTTTTTTTAGGAATTCCTCATACTCATATCCAAGGCAGCTTACCACAAGCACCCCACCCCATAGACTAGTTGGGGGGCTGTTCGCCTTTTTAATCAAACAAAGTAAGTATAATAGGGGCTTCATAGCGACTTTCATTCTAAAGGAAACCGAAGAACCAACCTTTAGTCAATAGGAGCCCTACTTCCCTCTTTGCGACCTCATCACTTCAAAAAAAGCGCAAACCAATTTCTTTCTTAGTCACCGGGCGGAGCGCACCTTTGGTACTTCAGTAGGGCGACGAAAGAAAGGCTACTTCAATCTAGGAAACAGCCGGAAACTCGAGAGGGTCGCCTTTGGAAGCGTTTGCCGGTAACCAAAGCGTCACTCCTTCCTTTTGATTATGTCGTGACGCTGACTGAATCCAATCCATAAACCCGGAAACGAAACAAAGTTCGTTCCCTTTCGTCAAGTAGGTAAAGTAGGCATACGAACCCACTTTTGCTTTGCCTTAGACTCTATTGGAACAAAGCAAAGAAGGAGGCGGAATGGAGAAAGGAAAAGGACAAGGGCGGTCTTGCTTGGCGCGAAGGCTGCTGGTTCGGGGGTAGGGTACGGTACTAAAGGTCCTCGGACTTCCAGGCGGTTTTTCTTTTGGGCAGCTGTTCACCGTTGGATCTCGCCAATACAGCCCCCTATAGTTTTCGTTACCGAGATATCTTTTTTTTCATTGTTCCCAGGGATTTTTTGGGTAATCCGCTCCCATGCTGCAAACAGTCAAATCTGAACTAAACCTTGTCGCTCTTCTTTCCTCGCGGGCAGGAAGCACACCAGCAGCGTGCGTTGCGTGATTCTACTGTGTTTTTTGCACTTGACTGGGTGGACAGTTGACCGGAAGAGAACTTCGATTCGCCCGGCCAGCTGGCGGGCGGCGTGCTTATCTTGTGTGACAACACTACAGAGCGAGTGGCTCTTCTAGGCGGGCAGCTGTGTGACAACACTACAGAGAAAGCGGCGCTTTCGTTTAACATGCTATGGTCTCAACGCCCTTACGAGATAGTGATGAGTTTCACGCGCTCTAAGCCCGGCCCGCGCGCGGTTAGGAAGATTGGCCGCAATCTGAGCGGTACCACCCACCCTACCCTACCACCTATAGGCGGCCGTCCGTCCTACAGCCGCCCGAAAAGGAACTGCAGTGATCTTGAATAGGGATCCTACAGCGATAGATAGAATCCCCATAAAAATACCACTAGATCGAGCACCAGTGATTTCGTATCCGGTCAAAATCTTGGCTAATTGATCGAAGTGGGTAGCTCCAGTAGACCCATAGATCATGGAACAAATAGGGTGGGTAGGCCCAACCACCACACTACACGTATAGACGCGAACCCCCCTCGTTACCGTACGTGCGACTCTCACCGCATACGGCTCGCACAAAGACTCCTAAATCCATCCCGAGCCTTTTCTTCCACCTCTCCTCTCCAATCCTCGATCAAACTTGCGTTCCCCAGGCGCTATGAAATGGGGGGTCTTTCCTTCGCCTATCATATGTATCGGCTTGGCTTCGTCCAGAACCAAGGAGGCATGGCATTCTGGCGGGCGCGTGCGTGTAGGAAGGCCGACCACTACATAAGCTAAAAGACTACGACGACTACAAGCCGGAAGCGACTCGCTTCTATTCTCGTTGGGATTGGATATAGATGGGGAATCTATAGATCATAGTAGTTCGCCAACCTCTCTAACTAACATACGATACAATTTCACTTCACGGCACGGCCAAAAAAAAAGAAAGAGCTTCGCTCGGTGGGCCTTCCTACGCTGACGAATGCCTCCTTTCTCTTCTCTGAAGTCTACAACAAACAAGTGGGAGAGGCAGGATTCGAACCTACGTAGAAAAACTTCAACAGATTTACAGTCTGTCGCTTTTGACCACTCGGCCACTCTCCCCTTCCCGGGCCGAGGCCCCCCTCAATGGGTTCTAAGAAGGAGGGAAAAAAACCTGAATCAATCAAAAAAAAAGCTTATTGATTTGATTGAAGGTAGTTTACTTGCTTAGTGCTTGTGCGCTAAGGGAAAAAAGACTATTTATTAGCTTAGCTAGCGTTCCGGGAGAATCTAGTCATTTAGTCAGTTCATAACAATCTCTGTAAAGCAAGGGGCAAAGCTTCTACGACAGCTTCCCCCTCATGTAGTCGTCGGCCTTCCCCAGCCCCCCCCTAGTCGCTTCTGGCGAAGCTGCGAGTTCATGAGCAAGTGAATGAACGAGCCATGTTCCTAAACTAAAAGGAGTGACCATCTTTGTTTTCTTCCCTTCCTCTATCCCTTCCAAGCCCATAGGTTGGGCGCTAGCGCTTTACTAATATAATCTAAAGTAAGGCTCTTCTGCTGAGCGAAGCTGCAAGCCTACCCTTCTCGAGCCTACTTAAATAGCTTAGCTTACCAAGCCTAGTCTACTAAAATAGGGCTACAGCAAGCAAGCTTTCCCCCTTTGTTTGTTGTGGGTTGCGCCTCACCGCAGGCACTGAATGAAATGAGTGGAGATCTTCCGATACCCTTGTTAATTACCAAGAACTTCGTTGCCACTAGTGGCGAAGAAAAATTCTACCATCCTACCCAAAAACAACTCGGAGCCTAAAGAGAAGAGAGTTCAGTCTACAAGAAGCTGGCAGAGCTTTAGCCATTGGACTACATCCATCTATCCTACCTAAACAGTAACCCCTTTTTTGTTCGTTCTTCGAATGACGCTAGTGGAGACAAATTCCTTCCGGCTAATGAAGATACTACTCCAGTCTTCCCATTCATTCCCAGTGGATCCTTCTTCTCCCTAAGAATTGAACGAACCAAGTTCACCGAGAGTGAGGAATAAAAACCAACAATCAACTTCCCACTTTTGATGTCCCACGATTCTGCTAGTTTAGAAACTAAGGGGAAGGACAGGGGTCGCTAGGTCAGAAAAGCGATAACTAGAAATTCTCCCCAAGTAGGATTTGAACCTACGACCAGTCAGTTAACAGCCGACCGCTCTACCACTGAGCTACTGAGGAAGAACTCCCTTAAGTTAAGGAAGCCGACTCTCGTTCTTTGGACACCAACCTATGACCGAACAAAAAAGGGTTCGTCACTCTTTTTCACATACACCGGGAGAAAAGGTTACGATAGCAAGCCCCTCCTCGGCCGGAGAGCCTCCAGGACAAGGGGGCGGCGGTCAACCATCCACTCTCGAGATTCATATTGATCAATCGATCTCCGCGTCCTGCCAGTTCGCTAAGTAGACTCACTCTACCGAGGGGCAACAAAGGCTGGAACTATTCCTGCCAAAAACAAGGGACCTACTTCTCATCCTAGGAGTTAGCAGGTAGGATTGAGTCCCCTCTCTGTCTGTCTCTCCGAGTTTCTACTACTAAGTAGCACTTCTGCTATTCAATCATAGAATCGATTCCGATCAAGCTGAAAGATGAAAGAAAAAAGCCCTATATTATTAGTAAGCTAGCGCCCTGCAATCAAAAGCGCTAACGAGCAAGAAAGGGCCCCCTACTATAGTATAGATAGGCTTTCGCGCATCCGTTTTCTTGCTGGAGTGAATTTCTCAAAGTCAACTTTCTCGGCCTTTATTGTTGGGATATTTGAAGAAGCGTAGGTTTGGAACCCTATACAAGGGGCTTTTCCCCAACCTATATATACAAGGTGCTGGTCTCGATCTCGCTTGGCGGTGCCCCTCTCGATGATTGTTGACTCAACATTGATTTCGTGCTTGAGTTGGAGGGCCCTCCCTCCATCCATCGAGTCAAGTAATTCGCTATCGGAAATTTTTTCCGCCGCGTATCTCATGCCATGCTTCTTGTTTCTCCGAATCGGTTCCTAGTGTCAGTCAATCAAGATTCGCCATCAAGAGAGGGAAGAGCCTTTACTTTCGGTTAGGCCGGTCTCGTCATTCACGCAATTCCCCCGTCCATCGATCGATCACGCGAGTACGCATCCAGTCAGCACATAGCGAACGAAAAAAGCGTTCATCCTGGATTCTCTTCCTCAATCAAAATGTCTATCAATTGATACCTATTCATTCGGTCAAAGTCTCCACGGCGTTTTCACGCCCCTCTACTGAGAGGTGCACCAT